ATCCAGCAGTTGATCCTTTAGACTCAACGTCAACTATGCTCCAACCTCGGATCGTTGGCGAGGAACATTATGACACTGCACAGAGAGTTAAGGAAACTTTACAACGTTACAAAGAACTTCAGGACATTATAGCTATCCTTGGGTTGGACGAGTTGTCCGAAGAGGATCGTTTAACCGTAGCAAGAGCACGAAAAATTGAACGTTTCTTATCACAACCCTTTTTCGTAGCAGAAGTATTTACCGGTTCCCCGGGGAAATATGTTGGTCTGGCCGAAACTATTAGAGGGTTTAAATTGATCCTGTCCGGAGAATTAGATGGTCTTCCTGAACAGGCCTTTTATTTGGTAGGTAACATCGATGAAGTTACTGCGAAGGCTACAAACTTAGAAATGGAGAGTAATTTGAAGAAATGACCTTAAATCTTTGTGTACTGACCCCTAATCGAATTGTTTGGGATTCAGAAGTGAAAGAAATCATTTTATCTACTAATAGTGGGCAAATAGGCGTATTACCAAATCACGCGCCTATTGCCACAGCTGTAGATATAGGTATTTTAAGAATCCGCTTTACCGACCAATGGTTAACGATGGCTCTGATGGGTGGTTTTGCTAGAATAGGGAATAATGAGATTACGATTTTAGTAAATGATGCGGAGAAGAGTAGCGACATTGATCCCCAAGAAGCCCGGCAAACTCTTGAAATAGCAGAAGAAAGTTTGAGGAAAGCTGAAAGCAAGAGACAAACAATTGAGGCAAATCTGGCTCTCAGACGAGCTAGAACACGAGTAGAGGTTATCAATGCGATTTCTTAACTAGTTGGTGCGCCTGACATAGAATAAGAATAATCCTACGAATTTCTGTTTATACACCCTTTCGATTCTTCCAATTAAAGCCAATTACCTTCACTCAAGTGGAAAGGGTTTAAGTTTCAATTCGAAAATCAAATCGAATAGGATAGAAAAGATACAAAATCAATAAACGAAGGTGAGTAGAAAAACTTATTAGATACCATTGGCTGTGGTATCTAATAATTTCTACCTACTATTGGATTTGAACCAATGACTCCCGCCGTATGAAAGCAATACTCTAACCACTGAGTTAAGTAGGTCATTTATCATTATAACAAAAAAAAAAAAGATCCAGCACATCCCACCGATGAAGTATAAATACAATAGGACTTCTAAGCAATACCAATCCAAAAGATCAAAGAGATATGGTGTGGGATTGGGGAAGATTCATCTTGACAAGAAATTATCTACAGAATATGATAAAATATGTATCACAAGGCCAAGGGCTATAGCTCAGTTAGGTAGAGCGCCTCGTTTACACGTGCGCCAATGTTTTTCAGAGGAGTCCATCATGCAATCAAACGAATTGATCTTTTTGAGAAATTAATGTCTGACTCCATGGCTTGTAGGGAACAAAAGCAGAGAACAATAGCCTGACAAATGGTTCGGTCCGATCCTGTGCCCTTTTCTTTTAGGAACCAAATAGAATCCATCATCGATTTGAGATATTGATAAGGTGAATACCTAGTCTATTCAATGCTAGGCATAATGAGTATAAGGACCTCAAAAATTCTCTTTTCGTTCTATGAATCTTAAGGCGTATGAAGTTTCATATGTGATTCTTTAATCAGGATGGTAGAGACTCCCTTTAGTTTAGGCTGATCTAGGCCATAAGCAGACCTACGTCAAGATAACCCTTCTTTTGAAACACTTTGGGAGTGCTCCTATATCCGAATCCAAATACTGACTTAGAGCACACGGAGCCATTTCCATTTTTTTCTTTCAAGAAAAAAAATAAAAAATATGGTAGACTAACTGATATTTCTATCAGTTAATGAAAGAGCCCAATGCAAAAAAAATGCATGTTGGGTCTTTGAAAGAGTTCGAATCATTTTGATAAGAATTTGTTCGATCTCTTTTACCGAGAAGGTCTACGGTTCGAGTCCGTATAGCCCTATACTAATCTCAAATAATAAAAATGGAAATATCGAAACATAAAAATTCTATAGTTTTAATTTCCTCGTTATTGTATTTTTGTTGTTTGTAATCGGCCGCGGGGGGGGGGTTGCTTGTGGTTCATCGAAATAAACTCATTCCCCCAAGCTCGCGCGTAGGGGGCTCACTCCGAGCAGAACATCAAACTGAAAATAAAAGCGCATTGGAATGGATTAATCGCTAGTTTTTTTTTCTTCACTAATTAATAATCTTCGTATGGTAATTCCATCGAAATTTGCCTCTTTTCCTCTTCACCTCACAATCAAAGAGTTATTGATACTTACTTTCTTTGGTATACTCACCTACTTTTGGTGAGTCAAAATCATGAGACGAAGCCGGGGAAAAACACCAACATAACCCAACCCAAATGGAATAGTAAGTTGCATGGATATAGGAACGGATTACTGGATTTGTTAACACTTCGGAGTTTTAAAAACAAATATCTTTTCATAAACATAATTCATAAACAGAAAATATTCTATATATATGATATATGGA